GCTTCAACTATATCAACTGTACTTGAACTGTTAGATAATCATAGTAGATGATAACATCACTGTTCCCACCCCTATTGCAGAACCGTACATGAGATTTTCATCTCATACGGCTCCTCAAAGGTCACAAATAAATCTAAGGACCCATCCATTATTATTTTTCTTGATATGTTTGTAACATAGATAGAGATAAAATGAAATCCATTGTAAGATCCCCATTAGACACTGGAATTCTGTCTGCTATTATAAGAAAGTGCTTCTGAATTCATCTTATCTTTTAATCATTTAAATTCTTCTTTGTTGAGTAATAACTAAATCTTTGAATAAAATGTTTCTTGTAACGATATCAATAGAATAGATATTTCAACCTAACGTTTTCAATTACGAAATCCAATTAGACGTTGCATTAGTTCACGAATCATGACAAGAATTGTATCTCTATATAGAGATAGAAAAAAATAGATTATTTCTAGTGCATTCAGTCTTTTGATTTTTTTTCGTTCCTATTCTCCTTTCTCAAAAAAAGGGGACTTTAAACAAAGTTAAAGGATTACTTCGTTCTTGATAGTTATTTACTTAATCGGTGAATAGAAGTATACTCTGGATCGGAATCGTGGGAAGTACTCCTTTATCATTTCTACCAATTTAAAGCCCCAATTTTAATTCTTTTTATACACAGAAAAATACACTTACAAAATCTCTATTACGAATCCTTAGTGTACATTAGTGTTCCTAGCTATCCACTCATTTTTATGAATCTACTTTTGGTAATACATACGTAGTAAAAACCTCATAAAGTGGATCCTTTGAACCCGCTTCAAGTCATGATGACTAGTCAATCAATCTTGGGGTAAAGAGTCTCTAATACTTATGTTTACTTTTCTTAACTCTTGTACATAGAAAATGAGATTCAATCTTTTACTGCAAATTTAGAAGCCGTTTCTTTCACTCATATAACTATCTAGTTTCCTTCATCAACCCCCGAATAATGAATAAAAAAAATAGAGATTCAACTCATGGCACTTCCTTCCTAGAAAGAGAAGCAGTCGGGGGAATTTTATGTCTTAACGAATCACACGTAGAGATATTGATAACACACATAGAGTTAATGGTATTTCATAACTAATTGATTGAGCAGCAGCTCGTAGACCACCTAAAAAAGAATATTTATTATTTGAGCCATATCCTGACATAAGAAGGCCGACAGGAGCAATACTTGAAATAGCAATCCATAAAAAAACACCGATACTGAGATCGGCTAGAACAAGGTGATACCCAAAAGGAATTACTAAATAACTTAATAAAATTGATATGACTGCTATAGATGGTCCAATACTGAATAAACGAGTATCTCCTCTAGATGGAAGAAGATTCTCTTTTAAAAGTAATTTGGTACCATCTGCTAGAGCTTGAAGAATTCCCAAAGGTCCTGCGTATTCAGGACCAATACGTTGTTGTATACCTGCAGATATTTCTCTTTCTAACCAAACAATTACTAATACACCTATTGTGATTCCTAATACAGGAGTAAAAATAGGGATAAGCATCCATATGATTCCATAGACCTCTTTTAAGGATTCCAATCTAGAAAAAGAATTGATAGCTTGTACTTCTGTTGTATCAATTATCATTTTAACGATCAACTTCTCCCATAATGATATCTATACTACCTAGTATCGTCATAATATCAGCCAATTTCATTCTTTTAACTAACTGAGGAAGAATTTGCAAATTAATAAACCCCGGTGGGCGAATTTTATATCGCCAAGGAAAAACACCCTTATCTCCTATCAGAAAAATTCCCAATTCTCCCTTTGGTGCTTCCACTCTTGCATAAAGTTCTTGCTTCGACAATTCAAAAGTCGGAGAAGGTTTTTTACTAATGAATCGATAATCAAACTCATTCCATACAGTATCTTTTACTCTATCAAAGCGGCGGATTTCTAAATTTTCATAGGGCCCTCCAGGAATTCCTTCTAGGGCCTGTTGAATTATTTTTATGGATTCTGTCATTTCACTGATTCGTACTAAATAACGAGCTAAAGAATCCCCCTCTTTTTGCCATTGGACTTCCCAATCAAATTCGTCGTAACACTCATAATGATCAACTTTACGAAGATCCCATTGTATTCCGGAAGCTCGTAGCATTGGTCCCGACAAACCCCAATTTATTGCTTCCTCTCCACCAATAATGCCTACTCCTTCAACTCGTTCTAAAAAAATGGGATTCCTTGTAATAAGCTTTTGATATTCAGCAATTCCTGTTAAAAAATAATCGCAAAAATCCAAACATTTATCTATCCAGCCATGAGGTAAATCAGCAGCGACTCCGCCAATACGAAAAAAATTGTGCATCATTCGCATACCGGTGGCAGCTTCGAATAGGTCATATATCAATTCTCTTTCTCGAAAAATATAGAAGAAAGGAGTCTGTGCCCCAATATCTGCCATAAAAGGGCCAAGCCATAACAAATGCGAAGCTATACGACTTAACTCCAACATAATGACTCTGATATAACTGGCCCTTTTAGGGACTTGAATATTGCCTAATTGCTCTGGCGCATTTACAGTTATTGCTTCTGTGAACATAGTAGCTAAATAATCCCAACGTGTTACATAAGGCAAATATTGTATAATTGTTCGATTTTCCGCAATTTTTTCCATACCTCTGTGTAAATAACCCAATATTGGTTCACAGTCAATAACATCTTCACCATCTAAAGTAACAATGAGTCGAAGAACACCATGCATTGATGGGTGGTGAGGTCCCATATTGACTATCATGAGGTCTTTTCTTGTAGCTGGTACAGTCATAGGTTTTTCCTGATTCATTCTTCCATGAATTGCTGAAAGCGAAAAGAAGTTCACCAAACTTTAAGCCAATAATTCAAACTAACTCTTCAAATTAACGAGTTTTTCTCTCTCGAATATCCAACTGCCCTATTAATTCTTTATAACGTGCTCTATTTTTTTTTGACAAATAAGCCAGCAGCCGTTGACGTTTTCCGAGAATTTTCCGCAGACCTCTTTGAGATAAATAGTCTTTTTTGTGCAATTCCAAATGTGAAGTAAGCCTCCGTATCTTGTTGGTGAAACTTACTACTTGAAATTCAACAGATCCTCTGTTTTCTTTGTTTTCTTCTTGTTCTTGCAAAATAATTGAAATAAATGAATTTTTTACCATAAAAGAATTTCACACTCCCCTTTTTACAGACAGATATTTATTTTATTGATCAGTAATAATAATGTCACAAATTTTAATGTAGTATATACAATAATTATAATTTCTTTATACATTCCTAGTTTTTTCAATTATTAATCAATCCGATTTTTGAGTTCATTTGTATAGTGATACAAAAAGACGATACCAAATAGTTTAGTCCGAAGATTCGATTGATTAATTTATTCTGTTGATTAATTTATACCTTTAATTTAATTGATACCCCATTTTCCTTAATATTCACGTATCCTAGACTGGGATGTAAGACAGCGCATATGCGCATCGGGTTGCTTGCATATAACATGGTCGCGGACAGAAGAAAAAATGAAAAAAATAAAAAATATCATTGATAGAACAATAGAATATATAGGAAACTCAAAATTTTTAATCAGGGATACATATATATCCTTAACATACTGAAGCGGCTCCCATTATTGGTATCAAACCAATAGCGATTCATACAAGCTAAATCTTCTAATCGATAATTAGGCCAAAAAAAGAACTTTAATTTATTTAATTCATTTTTTTTTCTGTCAAAAATTTTACTTTCCTCCAAAAATTCACTCCAGTTTTTTATCTTGTTTTCCTTGCAAAATAAATTATTTCTATGCACACCATTCTGATTCTTTAAATTCAAATTGAAAGAAATTAGAATTCTCAATTCTCTACGACGTCTAGACGAGAAAATTTTTTCAGGAACAAGCAAATCTAAATTATTTTTGTCTCCATTTAGAGTTTTTATTTTATGTCTTGAAATGGATTCATCAAAAGTATTCTTAGCAACATTTTTGGGGTTTCGGTATCTTTGATTACTTTGGTGCTTACTTTTATGAACCAAGGAAATACCTATGATTTGATACATAAAAAACTGTCCGTCATTTTTGACAGATAGACGGGCAGGTTCCATAATTAATATTCCCTTTTTCGTTAATTGTGTAAGATTTAAACGCCTCCTCATTATATCCAGATTCATTTCTTTCCTTTGAATATAGGATATAGTAATTTTTCTTACATTTATGAGGCTAACCAGCAGACCATATATCTGGATATTATTCAGCATTTTTTGATTCAATTGATTCAAACGTCCAGTCCATCTTAATTGCAAAGGAAAATCTCCTTTAAGGAATATTTTTAGTTTTTCAATGGATTCTAAAAAATATTCTTCAATATTGTTTTGATTCTTTAATTCAAAATATTGTTTTGAATTTGATGGGCTAAAATTAAAAAAAAACTCATCCTCCTCTTGTTTTCCCTTGATATTTTGATTTTCAATAAAATTTGGATTTATATTCAAATTAAAAAGAAGTAAGTTGCTTGGGATAAACCAAGGTTTCTCTTTATATTTATGATAAAGTATCACAAACTCTGGAAAGAAAAAAACTTTCGGATTCGATATGAGGCGATTTAAGATTAAGAATTTTTCATTCATTCCCATCCAATCAAAAGACATTCCCATCCAATCAAAAAAGACCTTTTTGTAATTGATTTCAGAATTTGAATCAATTGGAAGATAAAAAAGACCATTACCTTTATTATTAAGTTTATCCCGGATTTGGTCTTTTTTAGGTTCAACCTCAATATTTGTACTAAATTTCCAACCCAAATATTTTCTATCTGTATTTTTTTCCCTATCTATAATATCACTTTTTCCTAGATAATTCTTGATAGGAATATTCTTGAGTATGTTAAAAATTTTTTCGTTATTTCTGTTGGAATTTTCTTGATTCTTATTTGTTTCTAATGATGATCTATAAATAGAGGCCTTCTTCTTAGTTTCAGAATGAATATATATATATTTATATGATAAAAGATCATATCTATAGTTTTTTTGAAAATTCTCCTCTTTATTTCGTAATAAATAGACTTTCAAATTTTGTTTTTTTTTTGAATCAAATAATTGGTCTTTTTCATAGGAATACCGTTTATTTAAATCCTTATTTTGACACGTATGACATTGATTTAGTCCATTTCTCCATTTTTGTGGGACTAATCTAGACCATGTAATCTGCGATAAATCGTATTGATAATGACCTCTTAACCAGTTTTTCCATGGATTCATTGCATTATTTGGAAGTTTCTTATGTCTTACTTCGGAATCAAATATTCCTTGTCTTCCAAAAAGATCTTTTATTTCATTCTTAAGAAAAAAAGAAGGTCCATTATATTGAAGAAGAGATCTTAACTTATTGAAGTTAATAACTTGGGTTTGTGATAATTTTAAAAATACATATTTTTGTGACAAGTAAGATAAATTTAAAAAAATATGTGACTTCCGCTTACTATTTCTAAGATTATCAAAAGCCTTTTTTATAGTTATAGGCGAAATGAAGTCAATTTTATTTTGTTTTGTTTTATTAATCTTTTCTTGATCTTTATTTATTTCATTATTGTCAATGTATTTATCAAGAATTTTTTTTGTTGATTCCATACAAATTTGTAGAGTGATTCTGCGCATATTAATGATACATAGAAAGATATCTATGTATATTTTTTCAATGAAAAATTTAACTATTAATTCAATATTTTTTCTTTTTAATATTTTCCAAATTTTTGGGGGTGATTCTCCATTATTTCCATTATTCTTATTATTTTTTTTTATTCTCGGCGTTACTTTTTTTTTATTTTTTTTCATTATTTCTATTTGATTTCTGATTGTGTTTCTTCTATCAATTCTATGTTTCATTTCTTTTTCGGCCTGTGAATAATTTGTCCAACCTGTAGATCGATTTTGAATAAGTGATTCCTGAATTATCTGAGCGCTGATTATAGAATCCTTTTCTGTTTGAGTTTCACTTGATTCATATATTTCTGTCGGTATAAATAATGGAATTTTATTTTCTTTTAAAAGTTCTTTTATTTTTTGTTTTACAAATAAAACTGCTTTTCCTTGTTTTTTTTTTATTTTTTTAAAAACTCTTCGAACTCTAAAATTCAATTTTTTTATTTCGACTTTATAGTCTATATCTTCAAAAATGGGTTCAAAAAAGGAAGGTGTTTTTCGAGGAGGACCAAAAGGATATTCTGTTTCCTTTCCTAAAACTGTTAAAAAACAAGAATCAAAATCATCTTGTTGCTTTCGATCTCTATCAGAGAGTCGTAGTTTAGATCTGTGCCAAGGTTTCAAATGAAAAGGATATAGGATTTTGATCTGAAAACCTTCTCTTAACCAATTTTTAGGAAATTCTGTTTTGGAGAATTGTAGACCATTATAGCTACACTTTAGATAAATTTCTCTATTCCAATCTTGGAAATCCTCATACCATTCCGGAGATTGCCGTAATAAAATACATCCAATATTCTTAGCTATTATTAATAAGGGTAATTTAATATATCTTCTAAAAATTGATTGAGCTAGTAACAGAATACTTCTTGTTTTTTGTGCATATGGAATGTTCTCCCAGAATTCTATTACGTCTTCCTGGTTGTTTTTTTTTATTTGCAATTGTTGATCTAAAATTTCAAATTCTGACTTTTTACCCAACCAACCTCTAATATTAAAAAAAAGTTTCATTAGGTCGGATATAGGAAAAGGAAAATCTTCCATTTTTTCCAAAAAAAGTGGTGAATGGGGATTTCCTTGGGACGGTCCCCAAATAACCATTTTACGTCTTTGAACGCGCATAGATCCTTTGATTACGGCTCGACGAAAATCAGGTTCTTCGAAATAACTTATAAACCCAGACTCTCTATTAAATTTTCTATAAAGATTAAAATTCTTGAACTGAGATTTCTTAAAACTTCGTCTGGAACGAGTTAAAAAAGATATACGTTTAAATCTTCTTGTTCTAAGCTGGTGATCCAGCCCTTGCATTATACCTTGTTCTTTTCGTCGTTTTTTAAAATATTGTTCCAACTCGTTGATTAATTTGTATGACCACCGAAGGGGTTTTTTACCTATTTTGTTCATTCCAATAGATTTTTTTTCACGCTTAGGCTTAGTTAGAATTGCGTTCAATGAAAACTTTAACCTATTCTTTGAATCTATTTTCACCTCTTTTTTTTCTGATCTTTCGATTTTATCTTGATATTCTGGAGAATCTGGAGAATCTGGAGAATTAGGATCGGGAAGAAGGATATCATTAATTTTATTTAGTTCGGATGTTTCTGTGCAATTTTCTATCGAAGTTTTGATTGAAGATGAAAAGACTTTCTTCATCCTTCCACGATACATCCCGTTTAAGAAAGGATCATACATTTTAACTAAGCAATTTTTTTTTTCCTCAGCAGTACCTAATTTAACTAGGAAATTCTGTTTATTTTTAGTCTCAGCATTAGCCAATCGA